AAAAAAAATAATTATCTTTATCAAAAAAATAATTTTTTATCAAAGTATTCTTATGAAAATCTAGATTTCAATAAAAAAATAACGTGAGAACAACGAAAATTAAAGATGACTGTAATAGACTATGAATCATTAATTTTATAAAAGAAAACTTAACAAAATTTGTTAAAATAATATATATTATAAAATATATTATTATTTTTTAAAAAACAGTGAATTGAAACATCTAATTAGCTGTAATAAAAATCAAAAGAGATTTTGACAGTAGTGGCGAACGAAAATGAAATAAATAAATAAATTATAATTTTTCTAAAAAAAGAAGTTTACTGAAAGAAATATCAGAGAAGGTGTAAGTCCTGTATTTTTTTATGAAAAAATAAATACCATATATATATTTATAAAAATAAAGCAAAACATGTGTAATTTTGTTAGAAAATAGAAGAACCATCTTCTAAATTTAAAAATTTTTTGAAAATCGATAGTGAAAAAGTACCGTAAGGGAATGATGAAAGAGGCCCCCAATGTGGAGTATCAAAGAGATTTAAAAATGATATACTAAAAATCAATTGAAGCTTTAATAAAAGTTACAATGTACCTTTTGCATAATGGATTAGTAACTTAATTACTTTAGCAAGTTTAAGTGTAAAATAAAATATTTTTTAAAACGGAGACGTAGAAAAATCAATTTTTAAAATAAAATATAAAGTTAAAATATTTAAACCCGAAACCAGGTGATCTAATCATGAACAGATTGAAATACGTTTAATTATAAGCTTAGAAAGATTTAACCCGTATATGTGGAAATATATTGGGATGATTTGTGATTAGGGGTGAAAGGCCAATCAAACTTGGATATAGCTGGTTTTTCGCGAAATCTATTTAAGTAGAGCTTTTTAATATTTATTTTTGGGGTAGAGCACTTTTTGAGTAAGGGGGGCTTTTTGCTTTACTAAATTTAAGAAAACTCCGAATACAAAAATATAAAAATTAAAAAAGACAGACATTGGGTGCGAAGATCCATTGTCGAAAGGGAAACAGCCCTCATTGAAAATTAAGGTTTCTAATTTATCTTAAGTGAGTAAGAATATAAAAAAATTTAGACAGTTAAAAGGTAAGCTTGGAGGCAGCTATCCTTTAAAGAAAGCGTAATAGCTCATTAACCTAGTTTTATTAATTCTAAAATGTAGAGAAACTAATATTTAAAACCGAAATTTCAAAATTTATAAAATAAATAAATTGGTAGCGAAATATTTTGTATATTGATCAAATAATATATTATAAAATATATGAAAAAATCAAAAGCAAAAATGCTAATATGAGTAACGTTAAACAATGAGTATACAACATTGTCGCCAAAAGTTCTAGGTTTTTCAGGTAAAGATATACTTCCTGCAATTTAGACAGTTTCTAAGAAAAAAACGAAAGTTTTATTTAATGAAATTTAAAATTCTTTTTAAGTTAAAAAATGTAAAAATTTTATTAAAGTATTAAATAAATTCAATATTTAATTTTTTATAAATTTTTCGGGAAAAATTTTTTTATTTAAATTTTAAAAAACTGTACTTAAATCGACACAGATGAACTGGTAGAATATACTAAGGCGCTTGAGAGAATTGTGTTGAAGGAACTCGGCAAATTGGCTCTGTAACTTCGGAAAAAGGGGTGTCTAAATTATTATAAAAAAATAATATTAGATAACATTGAATAAGGGGGGGCGACTGTTTAATAAAAACACAGGACTCTGCAAAATTGTAAAATGATGTATAGGGTCTGACACCTGCCCAGTGCTGTAAGGTGAAAAGGACGTGTAATTGCACGAAATATAAGCCCCAGTAAACGGCGGCCGTAACTCTGACGGTCCTAAGGTAGCGAAATTCCTTGTCGGGTAAGTTCCGACCTGCATGAATGGTGTAACGACTTCTCCGCTGTCTCCAACACAAGCTCAGTGAAATTGAATTATTTGTGAAGATGCAAATTTTTTATGGCTAGACGAAAAGACCCCGTGCACCTTTACTACACTTTTACATTGTAAAAAGGAACAATACGTACAGATATAGGTGGGAGCTTACAATTTTAGATTATTATATAATTTAATTTAAGCATCAATGAAATACCACTCTTATTTTTTTTTTTTACTAACTCTATTATTATAAAGAACAGTGTAAGATTGGTAGTTTGACTGGGGCGGTCTCCTCCTAAAAAGTAACGGGGGAGTACATAAGGTAAATTCAAATTTGATGTTATTAAAAATTGTAGAGCATAATGGTATAAATTTGCTTAACTATAAGACTTACAAGTCGAATAGAAACTTAAAAGTTTGTCATAGTGATCCGATGATTTTATATGGAAAAGTCATCGCTCAACGGATAAAAGGTACGCCGGGGATAACAGGCTAATGATTCTTGAGAGTCCGAATTGACGGAATCGTTTGGCACCTCGATGTCGGCTCATCATTTCCTGGAATTGAAACCGATTCCAAGGGTTCGGCTGTTCGCCGATTAAAATGGTACGCGAGCTGGGTTTAGAACGTCGTGAGACAGTTTGGATTCTATCTACCATAAACAATGAAAATTAAAAAAAGCTGACCTTAGTACGAGAGGACCGGGAAAGATTAATCTCTAGTGAATTGGTTGTTTTTTAAAAAGCATAATCAATAAGCTATATTAAATCGAAAGAATTGCTGAAGGCATATAAGCAAGAAATTGTTTTTAAGATAAATTTTCATTCAAATGTATAAGACTAATACGATATAGGTTTAATATATATATATATTAATATATAAAGTTTTTAAACACTAATTTATAGAATTTGAAAAATAAATATAAAATCAGGTTATAGTAATAATATCTTTAATACTTATTATTTGTATATAAGTTCAATTAATAATTATTAAAATATATAATAATATTAATTGTATAAAAATAATATTTAAATGTTATTATCAGCAGCAAAATTAATTGGAGCAGGATTAGCCACAATAGGATTAGCAGGAGCAGGAGTAGGAATTGGAAACGTATTTGGTTCTTTAGTTTTAGGAGTTTCTCGCAATCCCAATGAAAAAGATGAATTATTTAGATTAGCTATTTTAGGATTTGCGTTAACAGAAGCTATAGCTTTATTCGCATTAATGATGGCTTTTTTAATTTTATTTACTTTTTAACATTTATTATATGAATATATAATATTCATTAGTGAATTTCTAAAAATTATTTAATTTTTTATAAATTATAAATATAAAAATATACTTTACAAATAATTTACTAAAAAAGAACTCTTATCGAACTCTTTTATTTTGTAAATAAGAATGAATTTAAATTTCCAATTGATAAATTCTAATTAAAATTTTAATAAAAATTTATATATTTTAGAGCTTATAAAATATAAATCATAACTATAGCTCTTTTGGTGAAATTGGTAGACACAGTAGACTTAAAATCTATACCTTATCGGTTCGAGTCCGATAAAGAGTATACAAAGTAAAGAAGAAAGGTTTCTCAAAGGGCTCATGCCCCTTCTGTTGGAGTTCAACTCTCCACTTTGCTATAAACTTCTAGACTTATAACTCAGGGGTAGAGTAATCGCTTGATAAGCGTTTAGTCAGTAGTTCAAATCTACTTAAGTCTAAAAAAAAATGATTTTATATAGAGAATTTATTCAACGTTGATTTATGTCATGTAACCATAAAGATATAGGAACTTTATACTTAATCTTCGGAACTTTTTCTGGAGTAATAGGAACAGCACTATCTGTTTTAATAAGATGTGAATTAGGAGGTGTAGGTAATCAAATTTTACAAGGAAACCATCAATTTTATAATGTATTAGTAACAGCTCATGCATTTTTAATGATATTTTTCATGGTTATGCCTATATTAATAGGTGGTTTTGGTAACTGATTTGTACCTTTATTAATAGGAGCCCCTGATATGGCTTTCCCTCGTTTAAATAATATAAGTTTTTGATTATTACCACCGTCATTAATATTTTTATTAAGTTCGGCTATGGTAGAAACTGGAGCGGGTACTGGATGAACTGTATATCCTCCTTTAAGTAGTATTCAAGCACATTCAGGGCCATCTGTAGATTTAGCTATATTTAGCTTACATCTTTCAGGAGCAGCTTCAATATTAGGTTCTATAAATTTTATTACTACTATTTTAAATATGAGAGCACCTGGTTTTTTTATGCATAAAATAGATTTATTTGTTTGAGCAGTTTTAATAACTACAATATTGCTTTTATTATCATTGCCTGTTTTAGCAGGAGCTATAACAATGTTATTAACCGATAGAAATTTTAATACATCTTTTTATAATCCTGTGGGAGGTGGAGATCCTATTTTATATCAGCATTTATTTTGATTTTTTGGTCATCCAGAGGTTTATATTTTAATTTTACCTGCATTTGGGATTATAAGCCATGTTATTAGAAAAAATGCTAATAAACCTATTTTTGGACATTTAGGTATGGTATATGCTATGTGTTCTATTGGTATTTTAGGGTTTATAGTTTGAGCTCATCACATGTATACTGTAGGATTAGACGTAGATACAAGAGCTTATTTTACAGCGGCTACAATGATTATTGCAGTACCTACAGGTATCAAAATATTTAGTTGAATCGCAACATTATGAGGGGGTTCTATGGATATGTCTAAACCAGATAGCTTATTTGCTATGGGATTTTTATTTTTATTCACTATAGGAGGTTTAACTGGAATTGTCTTAGCAAATGCTGGTCTAGATATAGCATTTCACGATACTTATTATGTTGTAGGACATTTTCATTATGTTTTATCAATGGGAGCTGTTTTTGGTATATTTGCAGGATTTTTTTATTGATTTAATTTAATGACTGGAGTTCAAATAAATAAAATATACGGTCAATTAGTATTTTGAATTATTTTTATCGGAGTAAATTTAACATTTTTTCCTATGCACTTTTTAGGATTAGCAGGTATGCCTAGAAGAATTCCAGATTATCCTGATGCTTATGAAGGATGAAATAAATTAGCATCTTTTGGTAGTATGATAACCACAATAGGAATTTTATTATTTTTTTTTTTTGTTTACATTTCTTTTACTATAGTAAATACACAACCAATGTCTGCAAAAAAAAATTAGTTATTTTTTCAAAAAATTAAAAAAGATAACTTAGAAAGTATAGCTCAGTGGCTAGAGCATTGGACTTTTAATCCATTAGTCTTGGGTTCAAATCCCAATATTTTCATATTAATTTAATATTTAGAGTATAGAAGAAATGGCTGAGTGGTTAAAGGCGATAGACTGTAAATCTATTGAATTTATTCTTCGTTGGTTCGAATCCAACTTTCTTCAAAAGCTTATATAGCTCAGGGGTAGAGCATTAGACTGAAAATCTTTGTGTCGATGGTTCAAATCCATCTTTAAGCATTTAGAAGGTTTGTACCCACTTTTATCAACTTGATTTTTTTACACCAACTAATAATCCTTTTAATGCTAAATCTCTAAACATTAATCTGGATAATTTGAATTTTTTATATACAGAACGACCTCTATTTGTTAATAAACATCTATTGTTTATAGATGATATAGATGAACGTCTATTTATATTTTTTATATAATAAAAAGATTTGGTTCTAATCTTTTTATTAAGTTCTAATTCTTCATGAACTTTTTTTAAAACCAAACGTTTTTTTTCTATAGATTTATATAAATATCTATTATTTTTATTTTTTCAATATATATTTTTCATATTAAATTAAATTATCTAAAGTTAATACTTTAAAATAAACAAAATATAAAAAAGAAATAATAGTAGAAAACTGTAAAAATGGATAATCTACTTCTTCTTGACCTAATCAACCTAAAGTTAACATTATTAAAACAAAAAATATAAAACAATATAACATAAAAGGTTTAAAAAAATTAGAACGAATTGGAGATGAGTCAAATCAAGGTAAAAATAATAAAATAACTATTGATCAAAACATAGAAATTACTCCAGATAATTTATCAGGAATAGCTCTTAATATAGCGTAAAAAGGTAAAAAATATCATTCGGGTACTATATGTGTAGGTGTCACTAAAGGTTGTGCCTCAATATAGTTATCAGGGTGTCCTAAAGTGTTTGGTAAATTAACTACAAACATACCAAATAATAAAATTAATAATAATAAACTATAAAAATCTTTTATTCAAAAATAAGTAAAAAAAGATATTTTTTCAATGATAGTATTTATACCCAAAGGATTGTTTGATCCAAATTCATGTAATAATACTAAATGTAATCCAGCAACTCCAGCAATTAAAAAAGGTAATGTAAAGTGTAAACTAAAAAATCTATTTAATGTAGGGTTATCCACAGAAAAACCTCCTCATAAAAGTTGTACAATAGAATTACCTACTTCAGGAATAGCTGAAAATAAATTAGTAATTACAGTGGCTCCTCAAAAACTCATTTGACCTCATGGTAAAACATATCCCATAAATGCTGTTGCCATCATTAATAAAAAAAGAATTACACCAGAAACTCATAAAATATATCTAGGTTCATTATAAGAACCGTAATAAAGACCTCTAGCCATATGAGTATAAACAATTATAAAAAACATAGAAGCTCCATTTGCATGTATATAACGAAGACCATATCCTCCTACAACATCTCTCATAATATGTTCCAAATCACTAAAAGAATTATGAATATTTGCTGTATAATGCATTGCTAATAAAATTCCTGTTACTATTTGAGAAATCAAAATTAATCCTGCTAATGATCCAAAAGATCAAAAATAAGTTAAATTTATTGGAGTAGGGTACAATCATATATGATTACCTAATGTACCTCCCAACAATGTATTTAAAATTTTTTTATTTAATTTCATTTAAAAGTAAAAGAGTCTGTATTTTTATAATACTTAAATAAACTCTTAATTTCGTAGGCGAATAAAGGGATTTGAACCCTTAACAAATAAGATCACAACTTATTACTCTACCATTGAGCTATATCCGCCGTAAATATTTTTAGAATAGTAGGATTCGAACCTACGCATATAGGTATCAAAAACCAATGCCTTACCACTTGGCTATATTCTAGAGGGTTCATAAGTAAATATGTTGTTTATCTATCTACCTCCCCAAATACAATATCTTGAGTACCTATTATAGTAACTAAATCTGCTAACATATGTCCTTTTGTCATAAAATTTATCCCTTGTAAATGAGTAAATCCGGGAGCTCTTATTTTACATCTATAAGGTTTATTTGTATCATTAGATATTAAAGATAATCCAAATTCACCTTTAGGGGCTTCTGTAGCAACATAAGTTCTATTTTTAGGTACTACAACACCTTCACTAAAATATTTGAAATGATTTATTAAAGATTCCATTGAATTTTTCATTTCAAATTTTGAAGGAGGTGTCACTTTTTTATTATCAGATTTTATAAGTCCATTTGGAATATTTTTTATACAGAAATTGACAATACGTAGACTTTCTCTCATTTCGTTTATACGTATTAAATATCTATCGTAACAATCTCCATTTTTACCTACAGATACGTTAAAAGAAATTTTATCGTAAATATCATAAGGCTGAGTTCGTCTTAAATCTCATTCTTTTCCTGTACTTCTTAACATAACTCCTGTAAAACCATAATCTTTAGCTTCCTCAAATGTAACTATTCCTATATGAACTAAACGCTGTTTTCATATTCTATTATTAGTTAATAATTCTTCAATTTCATCTAAACGTGTATTAAATTGTTTCACAAAAGAATTAATGTCTTCTAATAAATTTAAAGGAATATCTTGGTTTATTCCTCCAGGACGTATATAACTCGCATGCATCCTAGCTCCAGAAACTCTTTCATAAATTTCCATCAGCTTTTCTCGTTCTTCAAAACCTCATAACATTGGAGTCATTGCACCCACATCTAAAGCGTGACATCCAACAGCTAATAAATGATTTAAAATACGAGTGATTTCACAAAATAATACTCTAATATATTGAGCGCGTATAGGTACTTTTAAATTTAATAATTTTTCTATAGCTATACTATAAGTTTGTTCTTGATTCATCATAGATACATAATCTAATCTATCAAAATAAGGTAATGCTTGCAAAAAAGTTTTATGTTCAATTAGTTTTTCGGTACCTCTATGTAATAATCCTATATGCGCGTCTGCTGTTACAATAACTTCACCTATTAAGTGTAAAATTAAACGCAATACCCCGTGTGCTGCGGGGTGTTGAGGTCCAAAATTAAGCATAAAATCTGAGGATTCCTCCTCAGAGTTAAGCACCTTTCTTAGGTGCACCTGCTCACTTATGCAACATAGATTCGATCTTTCAGCGTAGAATCGTTACATGAGCTACAAATGCTACGAAAAATCCGAACAATAAAAAGAATATACATATGAAATTGCGTATTTCGATTAATCTTTTAGCTTTTTCTACTTCGATGTCCTCATTCATACGTTCCAACATTGCTTTTAAGTATTCTAGATCTCTTGCCTGAAGTTGACGTGCAGCATCTTCAATTTCACCTCACTCGTTTCAAGTGTAGTGACAAGGTTCACTAAAATAAGTAATTAATTCTGGAATAGGCATTGTTTTGATCTGCTCTGCTGTCAGATCTCTAAATTCTTTAGTAAAAAAATCACGGTATAACATGTAATCTCACATGCATAATGCATTTACATCTTCATATAAAAATTCAACATAAGTTAAAGTAACTCACCTACGTCGGGCATGAAATGCATCAGTACGTCTATCTCATAAACCATTATCACAATATCTTTCAGGCATATGATTAAATTCTTCTAAAAATATATGTCTTTGACAAAAGAAAGGATGTTTAGATTCGTATATATGAGCAGTGTGATAAATTTTACAAAAAACAAAGAACATTATGAATGATAAAACTCAGACCAATTTTCAAATTTTTAAGTGGTCTTCGGAGTGTGTGTATCTGAAGTCTTGTTCAGTTTTTCGTAACTTAACTCGGGATTGTATCAGTTTTTTAATTTTGTTTATTAAAGTTTGTCACATAGTTTTATATATTATTTTTTTTTATTATATTTTTTATTTTATAAAATAACATTTTATAAAATAGATTTTGTTCTTTAAATATATTATTTTTTAGACTAATTATTAAGATGCTAAATAAAAATTCAATTGTTTCAAAAGAAGATTTATTTGCTGTTATAAAAGAATTATAAAAATAAGGATTGTCTGCATTATCTATTAATCCAAAAATAGGTAAACGACTTCTTAAAATTTCATTTAAAGCAGATTTATCTTGTTGAAGCATTAAAATAAAATCAGGAAAAAATAATGAATTATTTTTATGTTTTATAATATTTAAAAAATTTTGAAGTTTTCTAGATTTTATATTCTTATTTTTGTTTCTTTTAATTTTTAAAAGTAATTCTTGTCAATTAGATAATATACCATAAATTCATTTTTTATTTAAAAAACCATTTATGTATAATTTATTATAAGATTTATATTTTATTAAAGCATTACTATTAAAATTAGTTAAATAATTTTTTAAAGGTAATTGATTTTTTGTTGAATTAATAAATAAAGTGTTAGACTCTTCAAAAAATTGAATAAAATTATAATAAAAGTATTTTAATCGTCAAAAAGACTTTTCAACGTGTAATATAGAAATGCTATTTCTATAGCCAAAAATATATGAAATTGTTTTAATATTAGTTAAATATCTATTAGATCCTATATGAAATTTTAAATTTATTAATATGTTTATAGTTAAATTTTTAGAAATATTATACATAATTTTTTTTACCTTCTTTACGTTTAATTTTTTCATAGTAATAACAAAAACCTTTACCTTTATAAGGTTCAGGTTTTTTTAACTTTTTTAAATTAGATGCTAATTGAGTAATATCATTATAATTAGATCCCGTTATACAATAAAGAGGAATACGTTGTTTAGGTTGGGAAATGTTTAGTTTTTTTGATATAGTATATTTTATTAAATGACTATAACCTAATTTTAAAATAATGTTTTGCTTATTTATAGTTATTTTAAATCCTATACCTATTAAACGTAATTTAAATATAAATCCGTTTTTTATTCCATATAAACTATTAATAAAATTATAATAAAGATATCTATCATAATTTTTTATATTTTTATTATTTAAAAAATATAATTTATTCTTATTCATAAAAATTAAATTATACTTAATTTTTTTCTTTAAAATAATATTTTTTTTGTTTTGTAACTTTACTCAATTTTCACTTATATTAATTTTTATTTCTTTAGGTATTATAATATTATGCATTTATATTTTTAAGTAATTTTTGATTTAAACTCGATAATAAAAATATTTTTTCTTGATAAAAAAATGTTTCAAAATAAATACTTATATTAATATCTTGTATAAGAACATTTTGTAAATTTTTTAATTGATTAAATTTATAAATATTATTTAATTTAATATTGTAATCATTTAAAATGTTATATTTTATATTTTTTAAAAAAATATATTTATTTTTTTCTAAACTAGGTAAATATGTTATTAAAGTATCTAAAAAATTATACATATTATTTTTATTTAAATCTATTTTACAAGAAACAAAATCATTTTTTTTTATATTTAAATTTAATATAGATTTATGAGATTTTTGTAAATATGTATACTGAGAAAAAAGAGTCTCTAAAATTATTAATAAAGGTGTTATACGTTTTTTATTAAAAGCTATATTCTTAAAACTTAAATTAACTTTGATTTTTTTTAATAAAGGTATTTTGGATTCTTTATTATCTTTAAAAAATTTAGTAATATATAAAATATCATTTATATAAATTTGTTTTTCATGTAATCGCAAATAAATATCTTTATTAGTTATCTTTTTCATATTATTTTATGAGAAACAAGATTGTAATATATTTTCTATAATAAAAACAAAAGAGTTTTGCATGTATATTTCAAACCCACAAACAATATTTATTAATAATGCAAAAATAAAAAATTTAAATTCATCTATTTTATTATATGTTTTATTTGTTAAAATATTATCAAAATAAATCATTTTAATAAAACGTAAATAATAAAAGAAATTAACAACAGTAAATAATAAAATTATGAAACTTATAAAAAATTTTGACGATGAGATTAAAAAAATTAATAAATCTAATTTAATAAAAAATCCTCCAAAAGGTGGAATTCCAGCTAAAGAAAATATATTTAATGAAAAAATAATATTTAATATTAAATCTCCTGCTAAAATCATACGTATATTAGTCAAATATTTAGTATATTTGTTTAAATATAATAATATAAATCAAATTATTAAGCTACTAAAATTATATATAAATAAATAGTTTAAAATGTATTTGTGTATTTGTATGTTATAAAAAGATATTCCTAATATAATAAACCCCACATCTGTCATAGAACTATATACAAAAAATTTTTTAATAAGTTTTTCATTAAAAGCGTTTAACATTCCAAATAATATAGATAAAAAACTCATGATAAATAAAATAAAACTTCAATCAGTTTTTAAACTATAAAAAGTACTTGTTAATATAGTTAAAAAAAACAAAATTAATATAAATTTTGAAAAAATGTTTAAAAAAAGTACACTTGCTAAAGATCCATTGTTATAAATAACAGGAGCTCATATATGAAAAGGTGCTGCAGTTATTTTAAATGATAAATTAATTATTATTAATAATAAAGCTAAATTAATTGATAAAAATACATATTTATTAAAAAAAAAGTTTTTATATTTGATATCATTAAATAAATGTACATCCTTATTTAAGCAAAATAATATTTCATTATTAATTTCGAATCTTTTTATACCTGTTAGTAATAAATAAGAAGCTTTAGGTATAAAATGATATCTCATATCCAAACAAGGATAAGATTTTAAAAAAGGTTCTTTATACATTTTTAAAGTATCTAAACAAGAATACATAGAATATGTATATACATATTTACTTGTATTATGATCATAATGTTCCATTAAAGAAGGTTCTTGAGATATTCGAGGTTTTGGTGCCATAAAATATCCTCATCCAAGAGGGTTTGGTATATGCATAAGATCATAACTTTTTATATAAATGTTATGGCTCATATTAGAAAAACGGGTAAAATTTCTTTTAGAAATGTATAAAAAAGTATCTCATACACCATTTTCATACCATAAATTAAGAAATTTTGGAGAATCTCAAGGATATCTAGATGCATTTGTGTTTATATAAGGTGAAAAAAAAATCATATTTATATCATCAGGCTTTTGTCTTTCTATGCTATTTACTATAGGTCTTAAAATGTATTTATCATTTTCTATAAAAGATTTTATAGCTAAATTTCTATAACCCATAACGTTAAACATATCATAGTAAGGCATTATTACGTCACGTTTATATCACATACGTATTCTATTTTCAGAACAATATTTTAGACGAAATTCCATATGAGTATCTACATATAATACACGCTTTAAAGCACCTACTTTTAAATTACCTAATCAATTTAACACCTGATTTAAATTTTTGTCTATATTTACAATAACATTATTATAAAAATCTATATTAATAGGATATTGAATTGAACTTTCAAGAAAAACTTCTATATTTTCTTGTAAAAATGTTCCATAATTTTGATAAATATATATATTACCTAAAATAAATAGGCATGAAGGAATACTACTTAATATTAAATACTGAATTCCTGCTGTAGCACTTAATTTTTTAGTGCGTTCTATACTTATTAATATATATGAAGATAATCCTAAACATTCTAATAATATAAATATTTCTATAAAACTATAACTCATAAATAATAAAAAAGAACATATTAAAAAAATATAAATTAATCATGAAAATTCAAAATCTTTATTGCTTTTCATTAATATGTTATTACAAAATCCAAACATTATTAAACTTAAGATAAATGTAAAACATAAAAATAAAAATTCAATATAAGTATTTAAATGATAATCTGGGATTTCATTAAAAAACATTAAACCTTTGAAAGAACTTCAACTTCAGTTTATATCTAAATAATTTATAAAATTTAAATAGAAACTTATAGTTCATTCATCATGTAAATAAATTAAAAAAAATAAAAATATGAACAAAATTAAATGTAAAAATTTGATTTTATTTATATTTTGTTCAATAATAAAACTTAAATAAAAAAATAAAATAAATAAAAAAAAGATGTTTTGAATGAAACAAGTATTCGAATAATAATTATCGTAATAAAGACTATTTAGCATTATAAACTGCATTTTTAAATAGAAGAAATATTAAAATTTCTATAGATTTGGGTTAAAGAAACTTCTTGATAACTTAATTTTTTATCAAAATCATTATATAAAGTTTCTGTATACCCGCTTAAAGGGAAATCTTTTCGTAAAGGGTGTCCTTTAAAACCATAATCTGTTAATATACGTCTTAAATCGTTATTATCAAAAAAGAAAATTCCAAACATATCTCAAACTTCTCGTTCTAATCAATTAGCATTTTTATATATAGATGTTATACTTTTTACAGGTATATTATCTTCTATATTTATAATTACATTTATACGAGTGTTGTATTGAATACTTAATAAATTATAAATTATTTCAAATCTAAATTTTTTTTCTGGATAATCTACTGCACAAATGTCTATAAGCATATCAAAACGACTGTTTGTATTTTTTTTTAAAAATAAAATTAAAGTATATAAAAGATCTTTTTTTGTTTTAATGAACAATTCATTCTTATTAATGAATAGTTTGACTGAAGGAAAAATTTTTTTTATAAAAATACTATAATTAATTAACGTTTTGTTGTATGTGTTTAATTTTTTCATAATTGTGTTTATCAAAATAATAGGACTCGAACCTATAATTTTTTGCTCCCAAAGCAAACGCGTTAGCCATTACGCTATATCTTGTATTTTAAATAATTTTTAAAATAAAATATAAATTATAATTTAGTATTAACTAAAAGTAAGAAATAATTATATATATAATTATTTAATGTAGTATTATAAAAGTTTTTTGAATTAGAAAAAGAAGTGTTTATATACAAATCTATAGCTCCTATACTTATGGGCATAAATCCGTGATTTACTCCACAAATTTCACTACATTGTCCATAAAAAATACCGCTACGGTTTATAAATGTACTTGTTTGATTTAATCTACCAGGACAAGCATCTAATTTTACTCCTAATGAAGGTAAAGCTCAACTGTGTAATACATCTGCCGATGTTATAATGAATCTTATATTTACTTTTGTAGGTAAATATAGTTTATTATCTACTTGTAATAAACGTAAATCTTTATATATATCTGTATATTTATTTACCATATAACTGTCGTATTTAGTACTTTTTTTTGAAAATAAGCTTTTTGAGTTTTTATTTAATTTCTGTATTAAATCTTTTTTATTTAAATTTAATTCTTCTTTTATAATATTTCATTTGTTATTTAATTCTGAAATATCATTTTTAAATTTTTCTTCTAAAGCTTTTTTTTCATCTTCTTCTCCTTTTTTTATAATTATTTCATGTTCTTTAAATACATCAAGATTTTTTTCTTGTATTTCATAATGTTTTCTTACCTGTATTTCTTCGCATGCCTTTTTTCAAAGTTCATCGAACTCTTCTTTGTTTAAAGAAGAACCAACAAGAAATGCTTTTTGGAATCCTCTTCCTCCCATCATAAAAGGTGTTAATGGTTTAAAATTTTCACCAATATCATTATTTAAAAAATCTTGATATTGGTCTGATTCAAGATCAATATCATAAGGAAAATCTTCAAATTGTGCCTCAATTACAGGAAAAAGCTCTTCTTTTGCTTTCTTTAAGTCATTTTCTAATACTTTAGTATCTTCTTTTAAATCTTTTAAAGCTTCTGAAAACTTTTCATCTGTACTTTTTATTGCTTTTTTATAATCATTTTCAATAATTGAATATTCAGTATCTTTTGAAATTTTATTTTTTTGCTTTTGAATATCGCAATTTGCTATTTTATTTACAAGATCATCATTTAAATTTTTATAATTAATGAAAGATTGGTTAGGATATTCATAAGATCAATATCATTGATGTCCTATAATTTTTATGGTTAAAAAAGGATTTACTAATTCATCCATAGAATATAATAAAGAGAAAGAAGGCATTGCAATAAATATTAATATAACTGCTGGTATTAAAGTTCAAATAATTTCTAAATTTGATGCATGTGTTATTATATCTATATTTTTATTATTACTATTAAAATCATTAATACATTTATATAATAAATATATTACAAAAAATAAAATAAAAGTTAAAAAAAAAAATAAGTCATGATGAAAGGAAATTATACCTTCCATTACAGGGGAATTTGCTTTTTGAAAACCAAACTGGTAATTGTTTATATTTAATAAGTTTAAAATCATATAATAATTTTTTTTATAATAAATTAGATTAAGAGTAGAATCGAACTACCTTTTCAAGATTTGCAATCTTATACATTACCGTTATGTTACTTAATCTTTTTATAAAATATTATAACGGAAAAAATAGGACTCGAACCTATATAACTCGTAAGTTGCTAGCTTAGCAAGCTAGTGCTTTAACCATTCAGCCATTTTTCCAAGAGTTTATTCATTTTTTTATTTATATAATTTTATAAAAATGATTTTTGTTCAAATTATATTTTATGTTGATAAAATTTTTATCATATTTATTTGATTTTTTGAATAAAAAAAAATCTTTTCATTTTAAAGTATTAGATTTTTTTCTTAAACTAATATTATTATTTCAATTATTTATAATGTTTATATCTTTTAATCTATTGTTATATACACCTTCAAATGAAAAACGAGTTTTATCTGTTATCCAGTTATCATTAAAATTATAATTTATATTTGGAAGTATTCTTACTATCTTATCATTTTTAAGATTATTAGATATATTTTTATTAGAATTATAACTTAAACTTATATTTTTAGTAAAAACGTTAATAAATATATTTAGAGAATCTGTATAATCTAAAGTTTTTATCTTTTTTAATTCTCAAGGACGTCCTATAAAAGCATATTGTTTAGAAGTTAATGCTCCTACAGGGCATAAATCTACAAGATTACCTGAAAATTCAGTTTTAACAAATTTATTAATATAGGTACCTATTTCTGTAGTATTACTTCGTCCTAATACTTTTAAAGAATCATTATTAGTATATTCTGTAATAAATCGTACACATCTTGTACAATTTATGCAACGGGTCATAATAGTTTTTATAGTAGCTCCTAAATTTTTATCTTCTACAGAACGCTTTTTATATAAAAAATTTCTATTACGATCTATACCAAATGATTTAACATTATCTTGTAAATCACATTCTCCTCCTTGATCACAAATAGGGCAATCTAAAGGATGATTTACTAATAAAAATTCTAAGACATTTTCACGAGATTTTTTGGTTAACGGACTTTCCGTATAAATATTCATATTGTTTATCAAAGGTGTAGAACAAGCTACAATAGGTTTAGGAGATTTTTCTATTTCAACTAAACACATTCTACAATTACCTGCTACATTTAGATTTTCATGATAACAAAATACAGGAATTTTTATTTTTAATGTATTACAAAATTGAATAATATTTAATTTATTATTATTTTTATATTTTATATTGTTTATATATATATTCATTTTTTTTTTAGAAATATTCAAGAAAAAAAGGACTCGAACCTTTAACTTATAGTTTTGAAAACTAGTGCTCTACCAATTGAGCTATTTTCTCTTAAATTATAAACGGACAAAGTAGGATTTGAACCTACGGTACTTATGTACACCAGATTTCAAAACTGGAACCTTAAACCACTCAGTCATTTGCCCTTACATATGTTTAAATTTGATGAAAATAGGATTTGAACCTACACCAGATAGAACATGAATCTACTATTCTGCCAATTAAAATATTTCATCTAAGTAAAATTAATGTTTAAAAATCAATTTTACGTAATTAAATTATTCTATATGCAGACATTATTAATAATCGCATATATTTTTTTTTTCTTAAATTTTTTGATAAAGGGCATAGTATGTGAGATCCTAAAATTTTTTTTTGTTTAGTTAACAATACTATGGAATTTTTTTTAAATTTTGAGAAAGATCCGTCTTTATAACATTTTTCTTTTGAAGTTCGAACAACGACTCCAAAATACATTTCCCCTTTTTTTACGGTTCTAACAAAACGTAGTTTTTTTATAGATACTAAAACTATATCACCAATGGTAGCAAATTTACCATTAAAACCTTTTAAAACTTTTATACATCTTGTAAATTTAGCTCCTGAATTATCAGAAAGATTTAATTTTGTAAGTGTTTGTATCATATATTACAATAAAATATTTTTAAATATTTTAAAATATACCATTAATATTCCTAAAGCAACGGCTGATTCAGCAGCTGCAACAGTTAATACAAAAAAAGATACAACAAGACCTTCTAAATCTTGAATGATAAGAGCTGATGTTAATAAGTAATAGTTTATTCCGTAAAATACTATTTCTATACATATTATAGAAATTATAATATTATTTCTATTCAATAATATTCCCCCTAGTCCCAAATAAATAATTATTATACCTATATCCATATATATGTTTGAATTAAAAAAAGTGTTCATTTTTTTATTTAAAATAATTAAATTGTCATCTATTTCTATATTTAAAAAATGTATTAAAAATTCTGGCTCTTCTAAAAAAATAAACATCTTTTAAAAAACAAATATTTAACAAATTTTTTTTTATTTTTAATATAAAGCTATATTTATTTTTTATTCATTTAAAAATAATCATAATATTTTTTATGTAGTAATTTATATAAACATTTTTAAAATTATTCAAAAAGTTATTTTTCTTTTTACTAGAAATATTTAAATGATTCATATATTTTTTTTTTCAACGAAAATTTAATCTTTTTCGAACAAGTACATTTTGTAACATTTTTAATTTTTTATATTTATAATTTAAATTTGTATTTAAATGATTTAATAAAAATATTTTTGAAATATTTATATAACTTATATAATCTAAATTTTCTTTACTATTAACGTACATTATTGTCAATCTAAAGCGTTCATATAAATTTCATATATAAACCCTAAAATAAGAATTATTAGAAATATCATCATAGCTCAAAATCCTTGATAACCTATTTTAGTTAAAGCAATTGCTCAAGGAAATAAGTATATTACTTCAATATCGAAAATTAAAAATAATATAGCAACTATATAAAAACGTACATCTACTTTGTTTTTAGTATCTTCAAACGGCTCAAATCCGCATTCATATGCAGAGATCTTTTCTTTATAAGGATTCTTCTGTACGATGAAATATGATAGTATCATTAAAACGCTACTTATAAATATATTTAATATTATAAAAACTCCTATATAACTATATTCTACTTCTATTATTTTATTTATATAAAAACTCATTATATTTTTATAAGCTTAACAGGACTTGAACCTGTAACCCTACCGTTATGAGCGGTATTTTCTAACCAATTGAAATATAAGCTCTTAAAAAATATAATTATTGAGGTATTTTTAAAAAATTAGTATTAAAAAAATTTAAAACAGATATATTTACTGAATTATTAATTAAATAATTATTTGATTTGAAAAATGAGTTTGTTTTATTCTTATAAAAATTATTTATACTATTTAATTTTATGATTTTAAATAAATTATATAAATTTGAAAATACAAATAAAAAATTTTTTTTATAAAATTGTATAAAATTTAATATATAATTATTTTTTAAAAACTTTTTAATATATGAATAATTATTTTTATTAATTTTTATATCTTTAAATTCTTTAAATTTGTTTTTGATATTTAAATTCTTTACTTTTTTAAATTTTGATAAATCTTCTATTAAGTAAAAAGTTTCTACTATATTATTTATATCTTTAATATTCTTATTAATAGAGTTTATTACTTTTAATCCTTTTAAAACTTTACCTTCTAAATTTATAGTTATATTATTTCTTTCAAAATGAGTAGAAATAGGTAAAGAAATATTTATATTTTTATTTATATTATTTTGATAATGTGTTCCATAATTAAAAAAAATTTTACCTTTATCAAGTTTTGAATTATTATTTAAAAAATGTACTTCGTCAAACTGTTTTACTAAAGTACTGTTTATATTATTTCTATATTTATAAAAAAATTCGTTAAAATTAATAATAGAATTACTATCTTCTACTAAATTAAAATTATTTAGTTTGTTCATATATAAATAATTTTTTTTTATTAATATTTTGTTTATAAAAATATTTAAAGTAATATTATTTAAATGTGTATATTTATTTAAATTAGTATTTACATAGAATTTATTTGACTTTTTTAAGAATTTAATAAATTTTGTTTTTCCTTGAATAAAATTTAAATAATATTTTATAGAATTACCTTTTTGTATAGTTTTAAAGGTAAAATCATTTCAATTATTTATATTATAAAAATATGAATATTGTTTATTAAAATTTTTTCTATAAATTAAATTTAATAAGCTATTTTCAAATCTAGGGTAATTACCTATAAATAAAAAATCTGTAATATTTTTTATATTTTTTATAAAAACATTAGAACGAAAAAAAATGTTTATATCATTATTAAATTTATTAAAATTATTCTTTATTGTTATATTTTTACCACCTAAACTATTTATTAATATAAATAAATTAGATATTGATTCAAAATCTGTATGTAAATTAAAATTTAATTTAATTTTTTTATTACATTTATTTAAATTATGGTTAATAGATAATAAGTTTATGAATTTCATAAAAAATTATAATATATTATGTTGAATAATATCAGATTTGAACTGATAACTTTTTCAGTGTAAATGAAATGCTCTACCAATTGAACTAATTATTCGAGTTTATATGTGGTTGCTTCTATAAATAAAAAAACCAAACATACTTTTTATTAAAATTAAATAATTCATCATTTTTGTAAAAATAAATAATTTATAAAAATATTAAAAACCTTTATTTTTATAATAATTAATTAAATCTTTTAATGAATAATTAAAAGTATATATCAATTCATTAATGAAAGGTTTTCTTATTAAACCCCCTCTTAAAGTTTTATAATCATATTCTATGTAGTTTGGAATATATCAACTATTATTTAAATTTTTATTATATAATTTATTTTTCTTTTTTAATTTTTTATTAGAATTTAATATCTTATTAAATAAATATTTTTTTCTCTTTTTGTAACGTCTATTTCTTCGATTATCTTTTCTTTCTAATGATTCTTTTTTTAAATTTTTTAAAAACATTTTATGATAATATGATTTAGCACGTAAAAGATTTTTAATTCGTTGGCGACTTGAAAAATCAATTTTTTTTTTATCTAAATTCTCAAATTTTTTTTCATAGACGTCTATTTTATTATTTATTATATTAACTTTTTTTTGAATAGGAATTAAATTATATTTATCTCTAAAAAGCTTAATCTTTTTTTCAAATAATTTATCTTTATAAAACTTTAATTTATGGGGTAAAAAAGATTTAAAATTTTTACGTCTCATAATATTATAAATTCTATATTTAATTAAAAACCTCTTCGAAAATTTTTTTAAATTATAAACCGAAAATAACCTTAAATTAAAAATTTTATTTTTTTTTATAATGTTAAAAATATTAAATAATTTTTTTCTATAATCTTTTTTAAATTCGTGTGTAATCTCAAAACAAATATTTCATAATATGTTTCTTTTTATATTATTTATATTGTTTTTATTTAAAAAGGGTTCTAAAAAACTAAAATCGTAATTTTTATATAGAAAATTTTTTAGCATCATAAAAACGTTTTTATTTTTTAAAGATTTATTCTTGAAAAATAATCACATTTTCTTAATAAAAGTTTTCAATTGTTCTAATTGATAATAAAATAATAGATTTAAATTTAAGTATTGAACCAAATAATTAAAAATAAATAATTGATTTTTTATATTGAAATAATTGTTTATAAATTTAAAATAATAATGTATATTATTTAATTTATGTGTAAGATTCTTTTTTAACTTAAACGAATGTTTAATTATTTTAAAGGGTTCATTATTATTAATTTTTTTGAAATAATATTCCTTAAAATTTTTGAATAAATTTATATTATATGTATTATAAAATTTATTAATTTTTAAATTTCTAAATTTTATAGAATATTTTGGTTTATTTAAAAAATATAATTTTTGAAATAAACTATATTGATAATTTATATGAATTTTACGCATATGATGAAATCTTTTTTTTATAAAAATATTTTTAAATTTTTTGAAATATTTTCTAACACTTTGTTTAATTTTTTTATTTTTTTTTAATTTACTTGAAATTGAAAGAGAATTTATTTTTCTTGATTTCTTTAGTGTTTTCTTTTCTAAAAAAGGAATATGTTTTTCTATTTTGTGATATTTTGAAGTTGGATCAAAAAAAAGAGTTTTATTTAAATTAATTATTTTATTATTATTTTTCTTATTATTATTACTTAAAAATAAAAAATGATAATTTTTTAATAAAGGTATTGTTCTTCTTTTTTCATTTCATAAATTCTCATTTAAAAATTTATAAAATACATATTTAACATAATCATAAGGATAATAAATATCATTATTTATATTACTATAAGTGTTTTTTATTTTATTAAAAGATTTTATTGTTTTAATTTTTAAGTTATTATAATTATTTTTATATAATAAAATTAATTTATGTAGATTATATATAATCAAATTAAAATTTATACCTGATTTCAAATTTTTTATCAATTTATAATTATAAAAAAAAAGGTTACTTTTTTTTATAGATTTTGTTTTATACAAATAAAAAGATTTTAATTTGTTTAATAATTTAATAATGAAGTTTTTATTATTTAAAATTTTGTTAATTCAATTATTAAATAAGATATCATTACTTGTTTTTAAAAGTTTTTTATTAAAAAAGTTATATATAAAAAAAATAAGTTTTTTAGTTAAAATTTCTTTGATAAAAAAATTATTAACAATAATTTTTTTATTTAAGAATTTATTTTTTAATTGTTTATATTTTATTAAAATATTAAAATACAATCAATATATAGATTTATTTTTGATTAAAGGTAAAATGGTTTTAATTTTATTTAATCGTCTTTTTAAAAAAATTAAATTATTTATTAATTTAATTTTTTTGATTTTAAATGTTAAAAAATTCTTTTTTATTTTATTTATTATAAAATTTTTTTTAAAAAATTGGATTTTCATCTTTTTTTTAATTCAGTTATTGTAAAAATTACGTTTTGTATTTAATTTAAATTTTAATGATTGATTTAACGAAGTTCTATAATTTTTTTTAAATATAGAATTAATTTTATTTAATTCATATCCTTCTAAAAACTTATTTTTTTTAAATTTAATAGAACTTTTAACAGATGTTTTTAAAAATTTTTTTAATTGTCTATAAGTACGTTTAGGTTTTTTTCTATTATTATTATTATTATCTTCTTCTTTTTTCTTTGGTTTTTTTTTAAATCAATAAAACTTATTATAATATAATATTCAGTTTTTTTTTCTTAAAAAAACTTTTTTAGACAAATATTTATCATGTTTACGAAATCATTTATTTATTTTTAATAACCCATTTTTTTTAAAGATTGTATATTTTTTTCAAACTTTTTTATTAACAAATTTTTTAAGTTGAATCTTTTTAAATATTTTTATTAATCTTTTAGATCAAGAAAAGTGTTTTATTATACGTAAATATATCTTTTTTTGTATTATAAAAAAAAATATATTTCAGTTTGTATTATCAAAACAAATGATATCTCCTGTATTAGCAACTTCATAAGGATGTCTTATTAATTGATTATTTACAAAAATACCTTTATATTTTATAAAATTATGAGCAGCTAAAATGGTAGGTAAATATTTTAATCTAAATGCTAATACATCTAAACGTTGTTCTAAATGATAAATAAGGTTTTGAATTTTATTAGTCTTTCAATTATTATAGTAACGTCATACTAATTTTTTAAAATTTGTATAATCAAATTTTCCATAAAAAAGTTGTATTCTTTTAATATTTAATATATTTTGTTTATATTTATTTTTTTTTTTAATACGCAATTTTTGTTTAAATTTATTTAATCCAAAACGATATCTTATAAGAAATCATTTTAGATTTTTTAATTTTAATTGACGTCTATGTCAATAACCTTTTCGAACTAAACGTTTACCTCGTGTATCTACAAACTTACTTAATCGTGAATTTTTATAAGGTAAACATTTTGTATTAGTTCTAAATACAATTTTATAACGAGGTTTATAAAAATTACTCATTTATTAATTAATTTATACAAAATAAAATTTCTCCACTTAAATTTTTTAAACGTGCATCTTTATCTGTAATAATACCTTTAGAGGTTGATAAAAAAAATATATTAGTATTTGTTTTTATATTTCATAATGTTTTTATAGAACTATAAACTCTTTTACCTGGTTTCGAAATTAAAGTAATATTTTTAATAACATTTTTATTAGTTGCTAAATAACGTAAATTAATTTCGAATTTAATTATATTTTTTTTTAATAAGGTGTATTGAAATGATTTAATAAAACCTTCTTTTTTTAAAGATATTAATACTTTTAAACATAAATTAGATTTTGAAATTTTATCAGTAACCGTTACTGTTTTTAGACCTGATGTTATACCATTTTGTATGATACGTAATACATATATTAAATTTTTATTCATACGCGAAAAAGACGGGATTTGAACCCGCGACCTTCAGTTTGACAATCTGATACTCTAACCACTGAGTTACATTTTCGTTTTTTTATTTAAAAAAAAATTCAATTAATTTAATTTTATAAAATTAAAATTAAAAAAGATGCTAAAAAAATTACATAAAATAAAGAAATAGGTAAAAATATTTTTCACCCTAATCTCATTAATTGATCATATCTATATCTAGGTAAAGTTCCTCTAATAAGAACAAACAATACCATAAAAAAGAAAGTTTTTCAAATTAATGTAAATAAATTAGCAAATAAATTAGAAAAAAAAAAAGAAAATAAAGGATTTCATCCTCCTAAAAATAAAAGTGTAATTAAAACACACATAACAATTATATTACTATATTCAGCTAAAAAGAATAATGCAAAACCAAAAGCGGCATATTCTACATTATATCCAGAAACTAGTTCTGATTCCGCTTCTGGTAAATCAAAAGGGTGTCTATTTGTTTCAGCTAAAATACAAATAAAAAAAATTATAAACATAGGAAATAAAGGTATACAATTTCATAAATTTTTTTGCATTAATACAATTTCAGTTAAATTTAATGTTTGTGATAATAATATAATAGTAACTAAGGTAACTCCTAATGAAACTTCATAAGAAATCATTTGAGCAGCAGAACGTAAAGCACCTAAAAAAGCATATTTTGAATTACTAGATCAACCAGCCATTATAACTGAATGAACACTTAAAGATGATATTGTAAAAATATATAATATACCATAATTAAAATCTGAAATTACAAAACCATAATTTATAGGTATTATAGGTCATAAAGATAAAGCTAAAGCAAATGTTAATATTGGAGATAGAACAAATATTAATTTGTCAGAACTTCTAGGAATAACAGTTTCCTTTAATAATAATTTAACTCCATCTGCAATTGCTTGTAATATACCATAAAATCCTATAACATTAGGACCTTGACGACGTTGTATAGCTGCTAAGATTTGACGTTCTAATAACGTATAAAAAGCGACTGATAATAATACTGGTAATAAAATAGTGATTCATTTTAATAAAGTTTGCATTTAAATATTTTTGTAAAAATTTCTATTTTTATAATTTACTTTTAGTACCATATTTAGATCTTGCATTTTTACGACCATGTATTCCAACAAGATCATATCTACCCCTAATTAATTTATATTTGATTCCGGGAAGATCTTTGACTCTTCCTCCTCTAATAGCGACTACTGAATGTTCTTGTAAATTATGTTTACCTCCCGGTATATAAGCATATACTTTTTTTCGCGTAGTTAATCTAACTAAAGCCAATTTTCGTTGAGCTGAATTAGGTTTTTTAGGAGTTCTTATAACAAATTTAAATACAGCACCTCTTTTTTGAGGACATTTTGCTAATGCAGGTACTTTTTTAGATCTAAATTTATGTTTTCTTGGTTTTTTAATTAATTGATTGATTGTGGGCATTTATATTTATTTAATTTTGTCTAATTTTGTAATAATAATAGTTTTAACAGGTAATTTATTCAAACAATTATTTAAAACTTTTTTAATAAAATTATGATTTTTACCTGTAATTTCAAAAATAATTTTACCTTTAGGAATTTTAGCAATTCATTGATGAACACTACCCTTTCCTTTACCCATTCTAACCTCAGTAGGTTTTTTAGTAACAGGTATATCTGGATAACATCTCAATCAAACTTTAGCTTCTTTCTTTATTTTGTTCTGTAAAATTTTTTGAATACTAGTTAATTGCTTACTTGTTAATTTACACTGTTCCAGTGCTTGTATAGCAAAAAAACCAAACCTAGGTTTGATAGATTTATTTTCAAGACAAGATTTTATTCTACTCTTTTGATACTTGTTAAATTTTGTTTGTTTTGGAAATAAGTTCATTTTATATATTAAATTTAATTTTTTGTTTTATTTTAGAATATTTGTAATATTTAAAAATAGTTTTTTTTAATTCATTTACAAATAATGGTTTATATTGTAATCAAACACGTATACTAAAAACTCCTTTTTTAACTAAACCTTTAGTACACCCATAATCTATATATGATTTATAACTTTGTAAAATTAAAGAACCTGTATCAGATATTCATGTTCGAGAACGTTTTCATTTATCAATTCTACCTTTTAAACGTATTTTTAATCCAACAACTTCTTTTCGTTCACCTTTAAAATTCATTATAATTTTAGTAATATATTTTAAAAATTGTCGTTGACGTTTACTTTTTGGTAAAAAAGTTAAAAAATAAGATATAAAAGAACTTAATAAATAAGCATTTTTAAACATAATAGCTATTAAAGATAAATTAATTATATCTTTAGTTCTAAATTGTATTTGTCTTCATCTTCTTATATATTTATGTTCAAATTTTTTTAAATGTAAAAATTTTTTTTCAACAAATTTTTGTTGAAAAAAAAAATTCTTTAAATTATCTTTTAATTTATATTTAAATTTTATAAAACTTAAAGAATTTACAAAAAATATATTAATATTCTGTTTAGTTAATATTTTTAACGATTTATTTAAATTTTCTCAATTAGAATATATTAAATTTTTATTTAATATAATCTTAGATTTTTTTTTATAATTGAATCAATTTAAATTATTAAAATATTTTTTAAATAATAAAAATTTCAATTGTTTTATTATTTTTTTAGTTATATTAACCATTTTTTTTTTATAATTTATTTTAAGTAAAATTAATATACGAAAATTACGAACATTAACATATTTAATTTTTTTATATAGATTTTTTTTTTTACCTATTAAACTTTTTTTTAATTTTTTTATAAAATTCTTTATTTTTTTAGGTATTTTTTTATAATTAATAACATCATTATTAATAAGTTTTAAAAGAACATTATAATTTGATAAATATCTTTTTTTTATTCTTAAACGTTTTAATTTTGAATGTCTATCTTTATCTATCTTCTTTATTAAATTTCTATTATACAACTTATTTTTTATATTAATTATTTTATTAAATTTTTTAATTTTTTTTCATATAAATATCTTTTTATAAAAATCAAAATATGAAAATTTTTTTAATTTGACAATATGATTTTTATCTATATTTAATTTATTATTTAAATTGATTTCATATATATTTTTATTTAAAAATTTAATACTTTTAAATTTGTTTATAATAGATAATATATATACATATCATTTTTTCATTAAAAATACGTATGAATGAATAAAAGTATTTAAATTGATAAATTTTTTATTATATTCTAAATAAAGTTCTAATTTATTAACAATTTTTTTTAATACTATTTCTGAAAATTTTTTATTTTTGAAATTTAATTTTAAATTATTATTTTTTATAAAGAATCTAAAAATAAAATTTAAAATTAAAAGTTTTATTTTGTTTATATTAAAATTATAAAATTTTGATAATACTTTTTTTATTAAATCTTTATTTTTTATAATATTATTATATTTTATATATAAATTTTTTCTTCATTTTAATAATAATGAATTTTTAAAATAAAAAATCTGATTTATTAATTTATATTTGTGGCCATTTTTAATATTGTTATAATAAAAATTATAATAGTTTTTAATAAATGATATGTTATAATATTCTATATTTGAAGAAAATTTAAACAATGAAAAAAGTTTTAAAGATTTTTTTTTACCCTTTTTATAATTTTTAAATAAATATTCTTTTGTTTTATTATTTAGTAATTTTTTAGATATATTCTTCCTTATTTTTTTTATGAACCTAAATTTATATTTTTTTAGTAATAAAAAATTTTTTTTATCAAAATAAGAATTTTTTTTATTATTAATTTTTAATAAAGTATAATAATAATTTAAAATTAAGTGTTTAATTCTATTAAGATTATTTTTTGAAATATTGTTAAAAATTAATTTTAATTGAAAGTATATTTGGTTTTTTAATTTATAAAGAGAGAAAAAAGAATTTTTATTAAAACTATTTAATTTATAAAAATTTTTTTTTATATATTTTTTTTTCTTAATAAAACTTATACGCTTATATTTTTTTAATTTAACTATATTATTTTTCTTTATTCGATTTAAATTTAAGGAAGGGATTAATTTATTTCTTTTTAAATTCTTACGTTTTTTATAGTTATAAAAAAAAATAAATATGAAAAGATTATTATAAGATGTTTTAATAATTTTAAAATCTATTAATAATGCTTTTATAGATTTTAAAAGTAAAAATGATTTAAAAAATTTTATTAAATTTAAATTTTTATGTAAAAATTTTGAATAATTTTTTGATTCACAAAACCAACTTGATTTTCATTTTCTATTTATACCTAAACGTAAACCAACGGCATTAGTTTTTTGACCCATTTTTTAAAATTTTTAATTAGTTAAATTTTTATGAATAGATAATAAAAAAATCCTAAAATTATTAAACGAAAATCTATAAAATAATAAAGAACTGATCAATATAAAATAATTATTAAACTAATCATTATAAAAAATAATAAATACAATACATAATTATATAAAAATGATAAATTAGATTGTTTTTTATATATAATTAAAGTTTTGTTATATAATAAAGTAGAAAGTCCGTGTGGACCAAAAAATTCTATAATACCTCTATCTATATTTTGATAAGTATGTTTATACGCAATATTTAGTATATTTTGAGATATTATTTCATTATATACTTTATCAAAATATCATTTTCGATTTAAAAAATTATAAAATTTTTTTCCAATAAAACTTATTTTTCATTTAAATGATTTATTAGAAAAATTTTCTTCACTGTACAAATATGCAGCGAAAAGACCTCCTAAAAAACCAAAAAATAAAGGAATATCTTTTATAAAATCTTCTAAATATTCTGCTTCTAAAAATAATCATTCTTCTGTTTTTATAAAAACAGATCCTTGTCATGAATTAATACCTATTCCTACAAAAAGATCTTTGGAGATATAACCTATAATAATACCTCCTATACTTAATAAAAATAAAGGTAAACTCATTACAAAATTACTTTCATGAGATTTCATTATATATTTTTTAGGCATTAAAGGATCATCTATAAAAGCATAAAATAAAGATCTTGTAGAATAAAAAGCTGTAGTAGCTACGGAAATATTTCCTAATCAATCAGCAAAAATACTTTCAATACTAAAAAAAACTCCAGATAATTCTAGAATTAAATCTTTAGAATAAAAACCTGTTGAAAAAGGAAAACCTTCTAAAGCTGCAGATCCTATGATAATACAAGAGCATGTATATATCAATGAATCGGACATACCTCCCATTTTACGCATATCTTGTTCATCCATTAAAGCGTGTATAATAGAACCTGCTCCTAAAAATAATAACGCTTTAAAAAAAGCATGATTAGATAAGTGAAAAAAACTTGCATAATAATTAGATACTCCAGCTACAAAAAGCATATAACCCAATTGACTACATGTAGAATATGCAATAACTCTTTTCAAATCATTTTGAGCTAGACCTGTAGTTCCTGCTAAAAAAGCAGTAAAAGCTCCCATACAAGTAATTATAAACAATATGTTAGGGCTATATTGAAAGATAGGAGAACATCTAGCTATTAAGAAAATACCTGCAGTAACCATTGTAGCTGCATGAATTAAAGCAGATACAGGTGTAGGACCTTCCATAGCATCTGGCAATCATGTATGTAGACCTATTTGAGCCGATTTTCCCATACATCCTATAAATATCAAAAAACATGCTAAATTTAAAGCGTTTATTTCTATATTAAAAAATATAAAATTTTTATTACTTAGTTCATTAGATAAATTAAAAATAGTAAAATAATCTAATGTTTTAAATAAATAAAAAAATATAAAAATTCCTAAAGCTAAACCAAAATCACCTATTCTATTAATTACCATAGCTTTTATAGCAGCTTTATTTGCTTGTAATCTTTGAAATCAAAAATTAATTAATAAATAAGAACAAAGACCTACACCTTCTCAACCTAAAAACATCTGTAAAAAATTATCTGCAGATACTAAAATTATCATAAAAAAAGTAAATAAAGATAATTCTGCTAAAAATCTTTTTAAATGAGGATCTTCACTCATATAACTCATAGAGTAAAAATGTACACATAAAGATATAGAATTTATAACTATTAACATAGATGCAGTTAAAGTATCAAATAAGAAACCTCACGATATTTCTATAATATGAGAATCTATTCATGAAGATATCTTTAAATAACAAGTTGCTTTATATAAAACAACTTCATAAAATATTAAATATGATATTAATAAAGTTAATCCCATATTTAATATTGTGATATATTTTATTTGTTTAATATTTAATTTAAATCCTAATATACTTAAGATTAAACTGTTTAATAAAGGTAAATATAATAATAATAAATACATTTTTTCTTTTTTTATAAATTGCTTGAATATTTTTTATAAAAATTATAAAAAGTTTATATAAATTTATTTTTTCTTTTTTTTTAAATTTCTTGCTGTTTTTGCATTAGAATGAGTACGTTGTCCACGCACAGGTAAATTATTTTTATGTCTAAAACCTTTAACACTTCCATTTTTTATAAATCTTAAAATATTATTTTTTTTAGATTTTTCAAAATCTTTATATTTTTTTATATCTTTTTCTAAAGCGTTTATTATAAATTGATATTTAGATTCTTCAATATCATTTCATGTTAATATAGGATTTACTTGAGCAGTGTAACAAATATATAAACTAGATGTTTTATTTATTCCAAATATTTTACATAAACTATACAATATTTTTTTTTGGGGGTTTATTTCATAATTTAAAATTTTTATCATTATTTTAATATATTAATTGAAGTTACTTATAAATTATAAACAATTATTTAAATGTTTTTAAACAATATAAATTTAAAACATAAGCTTAAATTTAATTTAAAAAAAAAATATGCAAAAAAAAAAGGAAAAATTTTAGTACGACATAAACAAAAAGGTCATAAAAGCCTTTATAGAAATATAAATTTTCAACATAATATAAAATCTAAAAATTTGATAATAGGTATAGAATATGATCCTTATAGATCTAATTTTATTACTAAACTTTTAACAAAAAATAAAAATAGGTATAATTATAATTATATACCTTCTACTAACAGATTAGATATATTACAAAACGTTAATAATTTTTCAAATGAAAATTATAAGAAAAATAATAGTATTTTTTTAAAAAATATATCTATAGGAGATTTTATATGTAATGTTCAAAAATATCCAAATAAGCCTTCCGTGTTTGCGAGGTCTGCGGGAACGTTTGCGCAAGTATTGGATGTATCAAAAGTACGAAATGATTTAATAAAAATTCAATTACCTTCTAAAGAGCAATATTTTATATCTAAAAATTGTAAAGCAAATTTAGGTAAAAATTCTAATTCTTTTAATAAATATTTAAAAAAATGAAAAGCTGGAAAATCGCGTCATATTGGTAGGAGACCTAAAGTAAGGGGGGTAGCTAAAAATCCAGTAGATCATCCACATGGGGGGGGTGAAGGTAAAACATCTCCAGGAAAACCTCCTGTAACTCCTCAAGGTAGATTAACCCGTAATGTATCTACTAGAAAGAAAAAAAAGAATAATTTTTTTATAGCATTAAAACGAATAAAAAAAAATGAAAAAATCTAAATGAAAAATTAAATTTATAGATAATAAATTATTAAATATTGTATTAATTTCAAAAAAATTTAAGAACGTTGTAAATGTAAAAACTCAATCAAGAAAAAGTTTTATTTCAAAAGATTTAATTAATTTAAAATTACATATATATAATGGTATTGCTTATAAAGAAGTTTTAATTAAACCTAATATGATAAAACAAAAAATAGGCCAATTTCATTTTACTCGAAAACAACCTAAACATAAAAAAAATAATAAATAATATATAATTATTCTTTATGGAAAATAATAAAATCAATTTAAATATAAACACATTAAATCGTTATAAAATGGAACGTCAATCTAATCTATTAAATAGTATTTTAACAAATTTTCATATTTCATTATTTTTTAATTTTAACTTTTTTAATCAATCAAAAAAATTAGAATTCATTAAATTATTAAAAAAAAATAACTTTTCATTTTTTTTATTAAATAAAAAAACTTCAAAACATGTTTCAAAACAAAATAAATCTTTATTATTTAAAAATTTGTTAGATAATAATTTAATGATTGTTTATAATAAAGATAATTCATTAAAATATGATATATTAAATGAATTATTTCTATATAAAAATATAGATTTATTTTTTTGTATTTTCTATAAAAAATTTTATAGAAAATCTACGTTAATAAATAGTTTAAAAAAAAAACATATTATAAATAATACTATGTATATTCAAATAAAAACTAGTATTATCTCAATAATAAGTACATTATTTTTAAAAATTTCTAAATAAAATAATATATTTAAAAAATATATAAAAATTAGACTTCTTTTTATAGTAAAATTCTTTAATAATAAAAACAAATGAATTTTTATCCAAATCTATTAATAGACAAAATCAAAAACCAAAATTTTTTAAAATATGAATTTATATTTTCATTAATTTTCAATTTATCTTTAATTTTAATATTAGATTTTTTAAATATAAATTTATTATTTTTCATATTAATTTTTCCATTAATAAATATATTTATAATATATTGTTGTAAAAATTTTTCTAATAAAACAATACATAAAATAGCTTTAAATTCTTCAGCAACTTTAATTATTTTATCTATATGACTCTGATTATTTTTTGATCAAAATTTAAACAGTTTTTTTTCTCAAAAATTTTCTATTTTTTTAATACCTTCTTTACATTTTGATATTTTATTGGGAATTGATGGTATTTCTTTATTATTTATATTATTAACTAACTTGTTTATCTATTTATGTATATATAGTTTACCTCATTACCAAAAAAAATTTCACGAAATTATAATATATTTATTTATATTACAATGAAGTGTTTTAGCAGCTTTTAGTGTTTTAGATCTTTTTGGATTTTTTATATTTTTTGAAACCACTTTAATTCCTATATATTTTATAGTGTTAATTTGAGGTTCTCGAGAACGAAAAGTACGTGCAAGTTATTTAATATCTATATATACCTTATTTGGTTCAATATTTATGTTTTTTACTATTATGTATTTATATAGTAAAGTAGGTACGACTAATTATATTCATTTATTAGAAATAGAATTTGTTAAACAAGATCAAAAATTATTATGGTTATGTTTTTTTATAGCTTTTTCAGCTAAAATACCTATATTTCCTTTACATATATGATTACCTGAAGCTCATGTAGAAGCGCCTACTATAGGTTCTGTTTTATTAGCTGTATTACTATTAAAATTAGGTACTTATGGTATATTAAGATTCTGTTTACCTTTATTTCCATATGGAACTTTATCGCATAGTTGTTGAGTAAATATATTAGCTATTATAAGTGTTGTATATACAAGTTTAATTGCAATAAGACAAATTGATTTAAAAAAAATAATTGCTTATTCTTCTGTAGGGCATATGAACGTAGTTTTATTAGGTATTATTACATTAAATGTAGATAATCTACAAGGAGCCATTTTTCAAATGCTAAGTCATGGAATAGTATCAGGAGCTTTATTCTTTTGTGTAGGTTCCTTTTATAAAAGATATAAAGTTAGATCTTTAAAATATTTTGGTGGTTTTATGCGAACTTATCCGGTTTTATCTGTATTTTTTTTAATTTTTTCTTTAGCTAATATAAGTTTTCCAGGAACAAGTAGTTTTGTAGGAGAATTTGTAATACTTTTAGGCTTATTAGGAAATAATAGTTTAATTGTTTTCTTAGCATCTATTAATATGATTACAGGAGCAGTTTATACTTTATGATCTTATAATCGTATAGCTTTTGGAAATTTTAAAAATCAAATGTTAAAAAAAAATCTAGATTTGGATCGTATAGAAAATTATATATTCTTAATATTATTATACTTTTTAATATTAATGGGTATTTTTCCAAATACTTTTTTTGATTATTTACAATTAAATTGTAGTTGAATCATAGAATACGCCAAACTAAGATCACTTTAAATTAGAAATAATAATATAAATGCGTTTTCTTTTTTTTAAAAAATATAAACTTTTATTAATTATATTTACGTGATTTTTGATAAACTATTATATAATAAATAATTTATTATCTATGAAATTAGTATTAAATTTTGAATTACAATTGTTTATCTCAAAAATATTTAAAATTATTATAATGTTAATAAGTATTTTTCAAAAATGTTATATATTTTTATGCAGTTTATTTGAAACACAATATAGTTTATATTCAAATAATATAATATTTTGTTTTAAATATTATTATTATCACATTTTATTTATAATTATAGAAAATTGTTTTAATATATATATATATAAACCATATATATATATATTAATAGGTATTCTGTATATATATGTTAATTGTATTTTATTTTTCTTCAATTTTATTCAAAAATACGAATTTAAAAAATTGTTAATATATAAATTGTTATTTTTAACGTTTAGTTTAATTTTAATTTTTTTAGTAAATAATATTGAATTATATAATTTTTATTATCATAATGAACTTTATATTAAAAATTATTTTGAACAAACAAAAAATTTTGTTTACGATACTATAAATTGTTTAAATCAAATTAATTTAAATAATTTTAAAATTTTAAAAAAAAATTATCTACAAATTTTTTTTTTTAAAATTTTTTTAATAGTTAGTTTAATTTTTTTATATTATCATTTTTTTTATATTGATAACCATATTTATAAAGATTCTTTAAAAACATTTAAATTTAGAAATGTTTTAAATGTTTCTATAAAAAAGTTAAATAAAAATAAAATTTTTTTAATTTTGATAGTAATAATTCCTTTATATTTTTTTCGTTTAGAAAAAACATCTATATTAGAAACAGGTTTTATTCAAGAAATTTTTTATTTATTAATCATATGAGAATTTTTTATATTTATTTATATTTACATAAATAAAATAAAAAGCTCTTATATAATTAATAAATAAAAATAATTATTTAGACTTTTCAGTATTTTTAGTAAAATCTAAATTTAACTCCACTATTTGTTTTTTTATAACACTTTTTTTTTTATAGACAGATTTGTCTTGTTGTACACACAACGATTTATATCTTTTAGGATGTATTTTTTTCTTCATTTACTACAACGAATATTCATAGGTAGTTTTAAATGAATTATTTAAATTCTTAATTTTTTTATAATAAATTTTTATTAATGGTTTTTTAGTAGTTTTTAGTGGTTTTTAGTGGTTTTTTAGCGTTTTTTTTGAAAAAAATTTCATGCCTCAGCTTGATAAAGAAATATTTGTTGAATACTTTTTTTTAATTTTATTAATTCTGATACAATTATTTTCAAATGAAACCATTAGCGAAAATTTTTTGAAAGCGAATACTCGTTTATTCTTTTATAATTTCTTAATTTTAAAAAAAAACTTGTTTAATAATGAAATAAAGCTTATAAAACAAGTTTATAAAATTGAGAAATAAAATACAAATTTAAATTTTTATGATACCTTCTATGGATCACAAAAATTTAAATTTGTCTGAAAATAATAATAAAAATCAATATATAAAAAGTTTGATTTTTAAAGCAAAAAGTTTTGGAAAAGTAATAAGAGTTAAAGATGGTGTAGCTTTTGTTGTTAGTTTAAAAAACGTTACTTTTGGTGAATTAGTACTATTTATACCTTCTCCTGTACGTTTACGTAAATATAGAAAACAAAATAATAATACAAAAATATGACCTTTTATTGATGGAATGGTAGTAGGAGTTACTTCAACTTATACTTCAATTGTTATTTTAGGTAACGAACGTTTTGTTAAAGTTAATGATCGTATTATAGGTCGTGGAAATGTTGTAAGTATTTTAGTAACAATTGGATTATTAGGAAGAATTATAGATCCTTTAGGACAACCTATTGATAATCCTAAATTACCTATTTCTAAAAATACTTCACCTATGGATAATAAATTACGTAATTATTTTTTAGGTCCAAAAATTCAAGAATATTTACGTCCAGTAGAATTAATTGCTCCTGGAATTATTGTACGTCAATCAGTTAATAGACCTTTATTAACAGGATTAAATGCTATAGATAGTATGATTCCAGTAGGATTAGGTCAACGTGAATTAATTATTGGAGATAGACAAACAGGAAAAACTGCTATAGGTATTGATTTAATAATAAATCAAAGTTTTATAAATGAGATATTAAGAAATATTTCATTTATAAAAGGCGGAGAAAATGTTTCTTCTAATAAATTAATATCAACTCGTCCTTGTTATTGTATTTATGTTGCTATAGGTCAAAAACAATCTACTATTGCAAGATTAGCTAAAGTTTTAAATAAACCACGTAATATCTTTGAACGTATTATAGATAATAACCGTCATACTTTTTTTAAACCAATGAATTATACTATTATTATTAGTTCAATATCTTCTGATTCAGCACCATTACAATTTTTAGCTCCTTATTCTGGATGTACTATAGGTGAATTTTTTAGAGATAATGGTAATGATGCAGTTATAATCTATGATGATTTATCTAAACAAGCTGTTGCTTATAGACAAATGTCTTTATTATTACGTAGACCTCCGGGACGTGAAGCATATCCAGGAGATGTATTTTATTTACATTCTCGTTTATTAGAACGTGCAGCTCAATTATCATCTGCAGTAGGTGGAGGATCTTTAACAGCTTTACCTATTATTGAAACAATGGCTAATGACGTATCCGCTTATATACCTACTAATGTTATTTCAATTACAGATGGTCAAATCTTTTTAGAATCTGAATTATTTAATCAAGGTATACGTCCTGCAATTAATGTAGGATTATCTGTTAGTAGAGTTGGTTCTGCTGCTCAGTATAAACCTATGAAACAAATTGCAGGTACTTTAAAATTAGAATTAGCTCAATATAGAGAAGTTGTAGAATTTTCTAAATTTGGAGCAAGTTTAGATGCAGAAACTAAACAACAATTAAATAGAGGAGCTCGTTTAATAGAATTATTAAAACAACCTCAGTTTGTACCGTTAGATGTAGCTACTCAAATTATTTATGTTTATTTAGGAATTTCAGGTATTTTAGATTTAGTTGAAGTAGAATCTATTCATAACATAAAAGATTATGTACGTGAATATTTAAAACGTAAAGATGAATTTAAAATAAAAAGTAACGTTTATTTACAACAAAATGGAATCGTAGATACTAATTTTAAATCTTTAGTATGTCGTGATTTAATTGATATAAGAATAAATCAAAAATTTTAATCATATAAAAATACATGTTTAATTTTCTAAATAATCCTTTAGAAACTTTTAAAAGTTTTTCTTATAATTATGATCTAACATTATTATCCAACACGACTAAACAAATATATCTTACATCTAATATTTATTCAAACAATTTTTTTTTTTCAACAAATTTTTTTTTAACAGGTAATTTTATTTTATTTTTAATAAATTTAACTGGTTTATTTAGTATTATAAGCATAATGATATATTTTCAAACAATCAAAAATACAAAAAGTTTTTATTATACTTTAGCTACAGTTATTTTAATTCAAATTAATTTGTATATTTTAGGTATAGAAACTTTTATAAATACCAGCTTTCTTTTAGAAGGGTTTTGAACACTTGAAGATTTAAAATTTAAATCAACAAAAGTTTCAATTTTATTAGAAATATTTAATTCTGGTATAATTACATCATTTTTTATAAAAGAAATTATTAGTTTCATATCTTTGTTTTCCTTATTGTGATTGTTTGCTAATTACTCATATAATGATACTAATTTAATTCCAAAAAATATTATTGAAACAATAGATGAACTTTTGTATAAAAAAAATTTATCTCTATTTTCAGATACTTTAAATTTAAAACAAGATAAGCATGTAAAAGAATATCAAGAGTTTTTTTTCAAAATGCACGGAATATTATTATTTATATTAATATCTAATGTACAAGGAATGGTACCTTATACAAGTACTATAACAAGTAGTCTTGTGAATACTTTTTTTATAGCGTCTGCTATTTTTGTAAATATATTAATAACTATTTTAAAAGAAAAAGGAGCATCTCATTTTTTTTCATTATTTTTACCAAGTGGTTGTCCTTTTGTTTTAATTTTTTTACTAGGCCCTATTGAATTTATATCATATTCTTTTAGATTAATAAGTTTATCAGTACGTCTGTTTGCTAATATGATGGCAGGACATACTTTAATGAAAGTTATAGCAGGTTTTAGTTGATCTTTAATATTATTAGGAGATCATTACATAATAGTTCATTATATTCCATTTTTTGTTTTATTTTTATTAACTTTCTTAGAAATAGCGGTAGGATTTATTCAGACTTATATCTTTGTTGTTTTAGTATATATTTATTTAACAGATATTTTTATAGGTCATTAGGAAAAATTTTCATAATGTATATTGATATTAAACTAATAAATTATGATGAAAATAATATTACAACTTCTATAGAATTTATAAAAAAAAAATTAAAATTAATAACTCAAAATTCTGATTTTATAAATATAATACAAAAATATAATATAATAAAATTACCTTCGAAAAAAAAGTTGTACACAGTTTTAAAATCACCTCATGTTTATAAAAAAGCAAGGAATCAGTTCGAATTAAAAAAATATAGATATGTTATTAAACTTAAATTAAATATAACTAAAGAAAATAAACATTTATTATTTTTTTTATTAAATATTATAAAACTTACTAATAATTTTGTTACTATTAAATGTTATAAATAATAAAAATTTTATTGTTTAAAAAAATAACATTTGAATTAATTTATATTAATAAACATATTAATACTAATATGGTGAAATTGGTAGACACGGTAGATTTAGAATCTATTTCAGTATTTGAGTAAGGGTTCAAGTCCCTTTATTAGTATATAAATAAATAATTAAAATGTTAAAAAAAATGTATAGATTTCAGAAACACCCTTTTCATATAGTAGACCCAAGTTTATGACCTTTTTTTTCATCTTTTGCAGCTTTTTTTACTTTATTAGGTTTTGTAATGTATATGCACTATTATCAAAAAGGTTTATTTTTAATGAAATATGGATTTGTATTATTATTATTATCTATGGGTTTTTGATGAAGAGACGTTATTCGTGAATCTACTTTTGAAGGTAATCATACTTCGTATGTTAGAACAGGACTAAAAATGGGAATGATTTTATTTATAGCCTCAGAAGCAATGCTTTTTTTTGCTTTTTTTTGAGCATTTTTTCATTCAAGTTTAAATCCTACTTTAGATCTTGGGTCTATATGACCTCCAAAAGGAATTAACGCTTTAAACCCATTTCATGTACCTTTATTAAATACTTTTGTTTTATTAAATTCAGGAGCATTTGTAACTTGAGCTCATTATGCTTTATTAGCTGGTTTAAGACGTCAAACAATAAGTGCTTTAATATATACAGTAATATTAGCATTATTTTTTACTTTATTACAAGCTTTTGAATATTTAGGAGCTTCTTTTAATATATCAGATGGTATTTATGGTTCTGTATTTTATATGACTACAGGATTACATGGTACCCATGTTTTAATAGGTAGTTTATTTTTAATAGTATGTTTAATACGATTGATAAATCATCATTTTACTAAAAAACATCACATAGGTTTTGAAAGCGCTATATGATACTGACATTTTGTAGATATAGTATGAATTTTTGTTTATTTATTTATTTATTGATGAGGGTATGGAATATAAAATTTAATTGATAAAATGTCTCAATATAGTAAATTAGTAGATACATTGAATTTCAATTTAAATATTTATACAAAAAACAAAACTTTAAATGATCAAAAAGATTTCGTTAATTTTTTTTTTAAAAAAGGTTTAAAAAAAAAATCAATTAATTTATTAAACCAATTTGCATGAAAAAATACAAGAAAATTAAATAATAAAAAATATCATAATTTAAATTTATTAATGAAATATAATACTTTTTTTATAGATAATAAAAATTCTAATAAAAAATGAAAGAAGAACTCTTTATTAAAAGTTGTTCCTATAAAATTAAATATACAAAAAAAAAAAAAAATATATAATATAATTAATGAATTTAAGCATAAAAAAGTTAATGATAATTTTTTAAATATTTATACTAAAAATATAATAAATTTCGATAAAGATTTTTGAAAAAAACAGTTTATAAATTATCATCAACCTTTATGTTCTAGATTGCAACAACAATCAAAATATAAAAAAACAAGACAAGATTTTATAAAAAACATGAAAAATAAATTAAAATATAAAAAAGTTTATGATCTTAATGAACTTCAACACAAATTAAAAAGTAATCCTTTAAATAATTAAAAATGAACTTTTTTATAATAACCCTAAGCTATGGAATAATCATTGGAAGTATTTTGCTAAGTATAACAAGTGTAAATCCTATACATTCATTATTAAACTTGATTAATGTTTTTATTACAGGATCTATACTTTTAGTCGTATTAAAATTAGTTTTTTTTGCTTTAATCTTTTTAACAGTATATCTAGGTGCAATTGCAGTATTATTCTTATTTATAATTATAATGTTAGATATAAAATTAATAAATGAAAATAAGAAATTAATAAATAGTTTTTCTTTTTTTGATATCATTTCTATATTTTTATTATTTCTTTTATTAAATGTTGAAAAAGATTTTATAGTAACAACAACTATAGTTGAAAATTTAATCAATAAAATATCTTTAGATAATAACAAAATATATACTTTTGATATAAACTATTATTGATTCTTTGATCTCGTAGACATACAAGATCAGTTGGAAGAAATAGGTATTCATATTTTTGAAGAAAACATATTAGCATTACTATATTGTGGCATATTATTATTTATCGCTATGATAGGAGCTATTGTTTTAACAGTAGAAAATTTAAAAAATAAATACTTATACCAACAAGAAGCTGGACTTCAATCTCAAAGAAAAGCTTTTATATCTAACGTAAAAAAAAAACATAAAAAATAAAATATTTAATATTATTTATTTAATATTAAATGCATTTTTAGCTCAATTGGAAGAGCAGTAGCCTTCTAAGCTGTTAGTTATAGGTTCGAGCCCTATAAAATGTAAAATTAAGTCTGTTTAGTCTAACGGTTTAGGACGTTACCCTTTCACGGTAAAAATACGAGTTCAATTCTCGTAACAGATAATTTTTATAAAAAAATCTTTAATAGCTCAGCGGTAGAGCATATGGCTGTTAACCATTGAGTCATTGGTTCAAATCCAATTTAGAGAGTAATAAAATTAAAAAAATTAAAATGTAAGATCTATGACAAAAAATATAAAAATATATATTTTTTTAGTGTGTGGGTTTGATCCTGGCTCAGAATGAATGCTTACAACATGCTTAACACATGCAAGTTTAACAATTAAATAAATATATTTAAAAGTAGCGTACGGGTGAGTATGACATTAATTGAAGATTGCCTTTAAGTTTAAGTAATATATTATTATTAATGATAATAATTAATATAAATCTTAGATAATAAAAAATTTCTTTTAGAAGAAATAAAAAAAAAGAAAAAATTTGCTTAAAGATATCGTAATGTAGGATTAGGTTGTTGGTGATTTAGAAGATCACAAAGCCTACAATCCTTAGCTGGTCTTAGCGGACGTACAGCCACACTGGGACTGAGACAAGGCCCTGACTTTCGTAAGGCTGCAGTGAGGAATATTGGACAATGAGAGAAATCTTGATCCAGCAATGTTGTATGGATGATCAAATGACGGCTTTAACAAATCACGAAGTTGTAAAATTCTAAAATTAAAAAGGAAAATGACGTTTTTAATTATTTAGCCCCGGCTAACCTCGTGCCAGCAGCCGCGGTAATACGAGGGGGGCAAGTGTTATTCAACAGAACTGGGTGTAAAGGGTTTTTAGACTATTTTTTGTATGTATATTCATAAATTACAAAATCAAGCTTTGTAATATGTTTATAAACTATAAAATTTTGAGTAAAATTAAAGTTAGCAGTATTTTTTAAGTAAAAGTGGCATTTTACTATATAAAAAAAAGTATCTAAGATGAAAATAGCTAACTAAATTTAAACTGACGTTGATAAAACTAAAGCATGGGGAGCAAACAGGTTTAGGTATCCTGGTAGTCCATGCTATGACTAATGAATGTTAATTGTTTTATTATAATGAAATGATTAAGCTAACGCATTAAACATTCCACCTGGGGACTACGATCGCAAGATTAGAACTCAAAGGAATTGGCGGGGGCTTTTTACAAACGGTGGAGCATGTGGTTTAATCCGATAATCCGCGTAAAATCTTACCAATTTATATTAAAGGTGTTGCATGGCTGTCGTCAGCTCGTGTCATGAGATATAGTGTATCAAATTGCATATAACGAGCAAAACCCTTATGTTTTTATTAAATAAATATTCTATAAAATTTTTAAATTATACAATTTTATTATATAAACATTATTTAAAAGATTTTACGTAGATTCAAATAATTGAATTTCATCTTTCATAATAAAAGTAGGCTTACGTCAAGTCGTCATGGCCCTTTCAAATTGGGCTACACATGTGCTACAATGGCATAAACAACGAGAAGCAAAAATGTAAATTATTAGCAAATCTTTAAAAATTGTCTAAGTTCGGATTGAAAAAATTGAAATTCATTTTCATAAAGATGGAATCGTTAGTAATCGTAAATCAGCACGTTACGGTGAATAGTTTTGAAGTCTTGCACACACCGCCCGTCACGTCAAGGAAATGAAATTGGCTATATCACATAATATAACTAACAATAAAATCTATATTAAAATAAAATTTTATATAAAATAATATATAATTTTTGTTTTGTCTATATTTTATTATATGAGTGCTATTAACAAATTTGTGACCCTGATGAAGTCGTAACAAGGTAATCGTAGGGGAACTTGCGGTTGAATTAAATAAACAAATAATTTTAATAATAC